AAAATAATAAGAATTTAAAATTTTAACTTTAAAAATTTAAAATTAAAAATTTAAAATTAAAAATTTAAACTTTAAAATTAAAAATTTAAACTTTAAAATTTAAAATTAAAAATTTAAACTTTAAAATTAAAAATTTAAACTTTAAAAATTTAAACTTAAAACTTAAAATTTAAGTTAAGGTTAAAAGATAAAAGTGTTGAAATTTGGGGTTTGAATGGTTTGGTTTGATAGTTAAACATTTTAGTGGTATTTATAAATTATGTTTAAGTTGAAATTGGGGTGGTGCGATGTTTAAGTTCAGGTTCTTGTAGTTGAATATTACAACGATGGCTTTTCAAGTCATTGGTTTAAGTTGAAGTCTTAATGAGAATGGTGTGGTGTTTTAGGTTGAATTATGAGGATGAGTGCTTTAAGAAGGGGTTTCATCTTCGGTCTCTGGTTTACAAGACCAGTGCTTTAGTTTTTAAGCTATCAAAGCTAAAAGTAGAGAAAATGACTCAAAAGTTTGTCGGTTCCTAAGGGGGTTGTCGACATAATGAAACTTTGGGGTCAAAGGGGGTAAGGGGGTTGTCGTGGAGGCGTGGGGAATTTGATGTTTGGAGTCGGGAAATGTCCGCGTGTATGCCTGCACCTACAGGTTATGTGAGCTCTCACAATACTTCGTCCTTGATGAGCGAACCCTCAGATTGTATGCCTATTGAATTGAAAAAAAGGTACTATTGTCTAAGGTAAGTGTATGCAGTGTGATGTTGAGGTTTGTACTTGCTTCTGTACTGATGTGCTTGTTGCTTAGGGAATCGCCGAGTACTGCAATGAGATTTGCGCCTGCCTAATAGTATGCCAGAGCTTAAGAGGGGGGGGGGGAGATTTATCTAGGAAACGCCAGCATTTGTGTATTTTTAGCGGTTTGTTTGAAAATGCCAGCATTGTGTGAATTCAATTGAATTCATTGGGAAAAGGTCGATTATTAGTCGTTTTTAATATTTTTAATATTTAAACAGGAAAGTCCAAGGTAGTAATTTTTTTTGGCTAAAATTTTTATAACGCGAGGTTTGGTGTTGCATAAGTTAGTTAATTGGAGATTCGTTGATAAAAGTAAAATGTGTTATTATATAAGGATATGCCAGTATTTGTTAAAATAGCTATGCTCAGAAAAATCCCAGAGAGAGCGGTTTTAAATTATTTATTTAGAAAGTCTCAGCATGTGGTGTATGAGATGAGTATGAGATGATTTTTTAAGATTGTTTTGTTGGGATATATAAATAAGATTGTGAGAGGTGTTAATGTGGTTTTATAAAATCATTATTGGGGGTGTTGTGTTTGTTTAAGTTATTTATATGTTTAATGTAAGTGAGAGCTTATTTTGAATAAAATGTTAAGTCTAATTATGTGTTTTTTTATCATATTTTTACTAGGTGTTGTTGTTGTTATTATGAGTCCGTCTCCTTATTTTTCAGCTTTAGGTTTAGTTTTTGTGGCTGTATCGGGGTGTTTATCAGTGTTATATTTTGGTGGTACGTTTTTGTCATTAGTTTTAGTTTTACTTTATTTGGGGGGGATAATAGTAGTATTTGTTTATTCTGCAGCTTTAGCTGCAGACCCTTATCCTGAGGTTTTTGGGGGTCGATTGTTATGATTTATCATGATTTGTATAGTATGTATGGGTATTTTTGGTGTTATTTATTTTGGCGGTCATGATTTTTTGAATTTATCTGTAAACTGTGATGGGGTGAAATTTATTGGTGGGATTTTTGGGGGTGAGTGATTAGGTGTTACTACTTTTTATGAGGCAGGGTTTGTTCTTGTTTTATCTGGGTGAGCTTTATTAATTTGTTTATTTTCTGTTTTAGAGGTTGTTCGCGGGGTTAATCGGGGGGTTCTTCGTGCTGTAAGACTTAAGATGATTAAGGTGAGAGTGAAGGTTATAATGGGGAGGGTGATAGTGTTTAGATGGTGTATTTCTGTTAAGGTAGTTGAGGGTTTTAGTTGGGCATAGGCTAATCCTTTAGGTCCTATTTTTTCGAATCAGGAAAGGTCTGCAATTTGTGTTATAAGTTTTTGGCTTAGGAGGAGGGTTGATTTAGATAGAGTTCGATGAATAATTGTTGGGTAAAAAGCTAAATGTGACGAGAATGTATATGTTGGGTTATGAGTTTTTTTGTTAGTTAATTCTATAGTAATTATTAGACAGATTAGGAACATAATTAAGGTAATTGTTTTTATTGGGGTGGGTATTGTAAAAATTTGCGTTTTTATAGGGGGTATAGTATTCACTAGAATTAGACCTGAAATTAAACTTCCTCATGTTAATCGTTTTAAAGGGTTTTTAATAAATAAGTTTTCGTGTGTAGGTGCTATTGTAAGGAAACGTGGGGTTCCTGAGGTGGATATTATGATTAAGCGTGTGCTATAGGCAGTTGTTAGTATAATTGCTATTAAAGTGGTTAGTAAAGCTCAGGAATTAATATATGATGTATTTAGGGATTCTACGATGAGGTCTTTTGTGAAGAATCCGGCTAGGAATGGAATTCCTATTAGTGCTGCAGATCCAATTGTTATGCATGTAGTAGTTAGTGGGAGGATATTATTAAGATAGCTAAATTTTCGAATGTCTTGTTCATTATTTATGTTATGGATAATGCTTCCTGAACATAGGAAAAGTATTGCTTTAAAAAAGGCATGAGTACATATATGTAGAAATGCAATGTGGGGTTGATTTAATCCAATTGCAACTATTATTAACCCTAGTTGACTTGATGTTGAAAATGCGATAATTTTTTTGATGTCGTTTTGTGTCGTGGCGCACAGTGCTGCAAATAGTGTTGTTAATGCTCCTAGGCATAATGTTGTTTCTAATATAGTTTGATTATTTTGAAATAGCGGGTGTAGACGAATTAGTAGGAAAATGCCGGCTACTACTATTGTACTTGAATGTAATAAGGCAGATACTGGGGTAGGGCCTTCTATGGCGGCTGGTAATCATGGGTGAAGTCCGAATTGGGCAGATTTTCCTGTAGCAGCGATTAGGAATCCGATAGCGGGGATAGTAAATTTTTGATCTGAGGTTAATAATATGATTTGTTGTAAATCTCAAGAGTTAACTATGGAGCATAGTCATGCCATACTTATAATTAAGCCTACGTCTCCGATTCGATTATAAGCAACTGCTTGTAGTGCAGAAATGTTTGCCTTAGTTCGACCAGATCATCATCCGATTAGTAGAAATGATATGATTCCTACTCCTTCTCAGCCAATAAATAGTTGTAAAAGGTTATTGGCTGAAATAAATGTAATTATTGTGATTAGAAATAGGAGAAGATATTTAAAAAATTTATCGATATATCGTTCTTGGGCTATATATCATTGTGAGAATTCTATAATACTTCAGGTGATTATTAAAGCAATTGGTGTAAAAATTAGAGTGTATTTATCGATATTAAAGGATAGATGGATGTTGAAGATACTTCAATCTATTCAGGGTTTAAATGTGAGGGTGGTTTCAATGTTATGATTTAGATAAATAGTCATAGGGATAAGACTAATAAATGTTGAAAATTTTACTAATTTTGTGATTGTGGTTATTGATTGTTTAGGTAAGATAGTCGGAGGGATAAGAATTAGAAGAGCTAATAAGGTTGTTGCATTTATAGTTATGGCAAGATGGTGCATAGCTTCTACTTGGATTTGCACCAGGATTGATGGCACCTAAGGCCAGCGGATTACTATTATCCTTTAAAAGCTCGAAAAAGCTGCGGAATCGAACCGCGGTGTTAAGAATTAGCAGTTCTTGGTGCTACTAAGCCTTTTTCGGCAGGCAGAAGAGTTTTATTCTTCTTTATTAGACTCACAATCTAATGTTTTAAGTAAACTATGCTTGCTTATTGGATTATAATAATGGACGGGTTAATTATTAGTAGTATTAAAGGGGCAGTGTGTATTAATAGAAGAAGGTGTTCACGTGTATTATTGGGGTTAGTAGGTGCATGTTTGTTTGGGCGTTGACGTTGAGTTATTAAAAATATATTGAGTGAAAATAGTGTAGTTATTGTTATACTTAACCCTAACAGTAGAATGGACCAGTTTGATCAACTGAAAAGTGCAGTGATAATAAGAATTTCTGCTATAAAATTTGGGGTTGGTGGTAATGCTATATTAGCAAAGGTTATTATTAATCATCAAAATGATATAAGTGGGAAAAGTATTTGTAAGCCTTGATTTATGAAGATAGAACGGGTGTGAGTCCGTTCATAGGAGATATTAGCTAGGCAGAAGAGGCCTGATGACACTAAACCATGTGCGATTATTATGGCAATGGCACCAGATCAGGCTCAAGGGGTTATTATGAAAATTCCAGCAATAACTAAACCTATGTGACTTACTGATGAATAAGCGATTATTGATTTTAGGTCTGTTTGACGTAGACAGATTGAACTTGTTATAATTATACCCCATATTGCAACTATAATAAATGGTAAAGCAATATTTTTTGTTAGGGGGATAAATAGGGAGGCTATTCGTATTATCCCGTAACCGCCTAATTTTAGTAAGATAGCGGCTAGAACTATAGATCCTGCAATTGGAGCTTCTACATGAGCTTTAGGGAGTCATAAGTGGAAAATATAAAGGGGTATTTTAACTATAAATGCTAGAAAACAACCTAATCATCATAAAGTTGAGGTTCACGGTAAATTTTGTGTAAAGTCTATGTTTATTATAGGGATAGCTAGAATTGATAAAGTGTTAAGATGTGTTTGGATTATAATTAATGCTATTATAAGGGGTAATGAGGCTGTAAGTGTATAAAATAAAAAATATAGACCTGCTGTTAATCGTTCTTTTTGATTTCCTCAGCGAGTGATAACAAGTATAGTCGGAATTAAGGTTGCTTCAAATGAAATGTAGAAGGTTATAAGGTTAGAAGCACTAAAGGTAATACATAGCAAAATTTGTAGAAGAATGAGTTGTGATAATATAGCTTTTTGTTGTGAAATAGGTTCGGTGGCTATATGCATTTGACTAGCTATAATTATAAGAGGAAGAAGTCAACATGATAAAATAATTAATGGGCAGGATAGTTGATCCACATTTAATATTAGGTTAGTTATTGAGTGATTTGATGTACTTAGGTTAAAAGTTAGAGCTGCCGTAAGAGCAATAATTGAGCTGAAAAATATGGTTGCTGTTCATAGTATTTTTTTATTATTAATAATAAGTGTTATTAGGAGAAGTGTAATTGAGGGGGTTAGTAGTTTTAACATTTTAATAGGTTTAAAGTTTTTAGTTGATCTGTGCCGTGAGTTCGAGCTGTAGCAATTATTAATGATAAACCGACTCCGGCTTCGCAGGCAGAAAATGTTAAAACAATTAATGGGGCTGCCATAATCGATAGTGAAGTATTATTTAAAGCTCACAAAGCTGTAGAAACGTAAAGAGCTAGGGCCATACTTTCAATAGTCAGAAGTGCAGATAATAAATGTTTTCGTTGTAGTGATAACCCTATAAGAGCTATGAAAAAGGAGGCAAAAATTAGTATTATGGGCATGTAGGTGTTTCTGAGCGTTCAGAATTTATTGAGCCGAAATCAATCGTCTTATTTAGACTAAACCCCGGTAAGCATTATTCTGCTCAATCTAGACCTCCTTGAAGTCATTCATATACTAAACCTAAAGTAAGGAGTAAAATGAAGATAATTACTCATAATAGGGAAAGTTCTGGTTGAATAAGATTGGTAGCTCAAGGAGCGGGGAGTATGAGAGCAATTTCTAGGTCGAATAGAAGAAAGAGGATAGCAATTAGGAAAAATCGGAGAGAGAATGGGAGACGAGCGGACCCTTGAGGGTCAAATCCGCATTCGTAAGGAGAGAGTTTTTCATGATCAGGTTTTATGATGGGTAATCAAAATGCTAGAGTTATTATAATAAATGATATAATTAGGGTAGTGGTAAATATTAGTATTATAGAGTTTATGTATCTTTTCCTGGGTTTAAACCAGGTTTAACTGATTGGAAGTCAGTTATATTTAGTATATTAAAAAGATAAAGGTATTAAGAACCTCATCAGTAGATTGAGATAAATAGGAAAAGTCAGACTACATCAACGAAATGTCAGTATCAGGCAGCGGCTTCAAAACCAAAGTGATGGTCCGATGTGAAATGGAATAGGGTTTGTCGTAGTAGACAGGTTAGTAGGAAAAGGGAGCCGATAATGACATGAAGGCCATGGAAGCCTGTGGCTACAAAGAATGTTGATCCGTATACACTATCTGCTAGGGAAAATGGAGCTTCATAGTATTCTATTGCTTGTAATGCAGTAAAATATAAGCCTAGGAGGACTGTTAATGTTAGGGCTTGTGTAGCTTCTGTTCAATTTTTTTCGATAATGCTATGATGGGCTCAGGTTACTGAAACACCAGAAGCTAGTAGAACAGCTGTATTTAAAAGAGGTACTTCAAATGGGTTTAACGGGTTAATTCCACTTGGTGGTCATACTATACCTAATTCATGGGTTGGTACTAGACTTGCATGGTAGAAAGCTCAAAAAAATCCCGCAAAAAAACAGACTTCGGAGATGATAAATAAAATTATACCATATCGAAGTCCTTTTTGTACCAGAGGGGTATGGTGACCAAGGTAAGTTCCTTCTCGTACAACATCTCGTCACCATTGATATATAGTTAAAAATATTAGGATTAGACCGAGAATTATAAAGGATATTAAATTTTTGTGAAATCATATGGCTAAGCCAGAGGTTAATAATAGTGCAGCGCTGGCACCGGTTAGGGGTCAGGGACTTTGATCTACTATGTGGTATGCGTGGGCTTGGTGTGACATAAACATTTTCTTGAAGATAAAGTGTTAGTAGAAGAATAAATACGTATGCTTGGATTATGGCTACAGCTAGTTCTAAGATAGATAGAAGAAGTAAGAGAATAAAAGTAATTATTGCAATTGAAAAATATTGGGCTATTGCAACAGTTGCTGTAGAGATTAATTGAAGTAGAAGATGTCCGGCTGTTAAATTAGCTGTTAGTCGGACTCCTAAGGCAATAGGACGAATAAATAGGCTAATAGTTTCAATAATGATCAGTATTGGAATTAATGCAATGGGTGTACCTTCTGGGAGAAGGTGTGCTAAAGACTCGGTTGGTTTTTTTTGTATACCTAGAATAACGGTGGCGAGTCATAGAGGGATAGCTAGTCCTATGTTTATGGAGAGTTGCGTTGTTGGTGTGAATGTGTAGGGAATAAGACCTAGCAGGTTAATTAGTAAAATAAATATTATTACTGTGATACAAATTAGGGCTCATTTATGACCTTGGGGGTTTATAGGAAGAAAAAGTTGTTTTGTGATGGTTGTTAATAGAGGTGTAAGCAGGGTATTATAACGAGATTTAATAAATTTTGGTGATTGATTAATTATAATGAGGCTAGGGGTAATAATGGCTAATCAGGCTAGAGGTGTACCTAAGAGTACGGGGGAAGAGAATTGGTCGAAAATTGCTAACGTCATGGTCAAGTTCAAAGGGGTTGTTCTTGTTTAGTTTTTTGTTGTGTAGAGATAGTGTTTTGGGTTTGATGAGATAGAATAGAGGGTATTATAATGAATAGGATAACTAATCAAGATACAATAAGTAAAGAGAATCATGGTGATGGGTTGAGTTGTGGCATATCACTAAGGGAGGAGTAATCCACCCATCTCTAGCTTAAAAGGCTAATGCTAAGTAGCTTCTTAGTGTTAAAATTATGATGCTAGAAGTTTAGTAGTTCAATTTTCGAAAGCGTTTAATGAGACAGCTTCTAATACAATTGGTATAAAACTGTGATTTGAGCCGCAGATTTCTGAGCATTGGCCGTAATAAACACCTGGTCGGGATACAATAAAAGTTGTTTGGTTTAATCGTCCTGGTACTGCATCTACTTTTGTGCTGAAGGTGGGTATTGCTCAAGAGTGAATTACGTCTTCTGAAGTTAGTAGTAATCGAATTGGAGATTCTATTGGGACAACAATTCGATGGTCAACATCGAGGAGTCGAAATCCCCCTGACTGAAGTTCGTTAGTTGGGGTTATATAAGAATCGAACTCTAGGTTATAATAATCTGTGTATTCATAGGTTCAGTATCATTGGTGGCCTAGAGCTTTAATAGTAAGGTGGGGGTTATTAATTTCGTCTATTAAGTAGAGGATTCGTAGTGAGGGGAGGGCAATTGTAATAAGGATAATAGCTGGAAGTACTGTTCATACAATTTCAACATCTTGGGAGTCAATAATTTGTTTATTTGTGAATTTTGCTGTAACTATTACTATAATAAGGTAAAGAACTAAAGTACTAATTATAAATACAATTATTATAGTGTGGTCGTGAAAGTGGGTAATTTCTTCTATAATTGGAGAGGATGCATCTTGAAGTCCTAGCTGAGCTTGTTGTGCCATAAAGATACATGAATATTATTTCATATTTTCACTTTGACAAAGTGATGTAATTGTTTATACTAATATCTTTAAAATATAAAATTATTGGGTGTTTAGAGTTTAATATTTAACGATCTGGAAGTTTAGGGTATATGTTAATAAGTAAGAAAGTGGCAGAAAGGTTATGCACCTGGCTTGAAACCAGTTTAAGGGGGTTCGAGTCCTTCTTTTCTTGAATTGTAGTTTTTTACATATGTCGGTTCTTCATATGTGTGATATGGAGGTGGACAGCCGTGAAGTCATTCTAAGTTTGTTGATAGAAGGTTAGTTATAATGACTTTACGTTTAGCTGAGAAGGCTTCTCATACGATAAACATAAATATTACTACAGCAATTAAAGAGACAGAGGATCCAATTGATGAAATAATGTTTCATGTAGTATATGCATCTGGGTAATCTGAGTAACGTCGAGGCATACCAGCTAACCCTAAGAAATGTTGAGGGAAGAAGGTGAGATTTACACCTAAGAATATTACCATGAAGTGAGCTTTTGCTCATGTTTCATTGACAGTATATCCCGAAAAGAGGGGGAATCAATGCATGAAGCCGGCTATAATTGCAAATACGGCACCTATGGAGAGTACATAGTGGAAGTGAGCAACTACATAATATGTATCGTGGAGTATAATATCTAAAGAAGAGTTAGAAAGTACAATACCTGTTAAACCACCTACTGTAAATAGGAAGATGAATCCTAGTGCTCATAATATGGGGGCTTGTCAGTCGATTTTACTTCCGTGGAGTGTGGCTAATCAGCTAAAAACTTTTACTCCTGTTGGGATAGCAATAATTATAGTAGCTGATGTAAAGTAGGCTCGTGTGTCTACGTCTATTCCTACAGTAAATATGTGGTGGGCTCATACAATGAATCCAAGTAGTCCAATAGCTATTATTGCTCATACTATACCTATGTAACCAAATGGTTCTGTTTTTCCTGCATAGTAAGCGACTACATGTGAAATTATTCCAAAACCTGGTAAAATTAGGATATAAACTTCTGGGTGTCCGAAGAATCAAAATAGGTGTTGGTATAAGATAGGGTCTCCTCCACCTGCTGGGTCAAAGAAGGTTGTATTTAGATTACGGTCTGTTAGTAGTATTGTAATAGCTGCGGCTAAAACTGGGAGTGAAAGAAGAAGAAGAACAGCTGTAATTAACACTGATCAAATAAATAGTGGTACGTGATATATAGTTATAGTTGGGGGTTTTATGTTGAAAATTGTTGTGATAAAATTAATGGCTCCTAAAATTGATGACACACCTGCAAGGTGTAGGGAAAAGATGGCCAAGTCTACAGAGGCTCCTGTGTGAGCTAAGTTTCCTGCTAGTGGTGGATAGACTGTTCAGCCTGTACCTACTCCTGCTTCAACACCTGAAGATGCTAAGAGAAGAAGGAGGGAAGGAGGGAGAAGTCAGAAACTTATGTTATTTATTCGAGGAAATGCTATATCTGGGGCACCTAGTATTAAAGGAGTTAATCAATTCCCAAAGCCTCCTATTATGATGGGTATTACCATGAAAAAAATTATAATAAAAGCATGAGCTGTAACAATTACATTGTAGATTTGATCATCACCTAGGAGCGTTCCTGGTTGACTTAGTTCTGCTCGGATTAGAATGCTTAATGCTGTTCCTACTATTCCTGCTCAAGCCCCGAAGATTAAATAAAGGGTGCCAATGTCTTTGTGGTTAGTGGAGAAAAATCAGCGAGTGAGGGTCACTGGTAGAGTGGCTGAGTGTAATAAGTGGTGGGCTGTAGACCTGCTTACAGGGGTTTAATTCCTCTCTCTATCAATTAACCCTATAGTGAAGTTCACATTAGATTGCAAATCTAATAATACAGAAGATGTCTGTTAGGGTTTTAGATCAAAGCTGAATTAGCACTTAGCTGTTAACTAAGAGGTTGTAGGTGAAATATCTACTGATCTAGAAAAGTTTTAGCTTAATTTTAAAGCACTTGATTTGCGTTCAAGCGATGTGAGGATATACTTGCAAACTTTAAACAGAAATTAAGGGGGAGTCCCTTACTGTAAGCTTTGAAGGCTTAGAGTCTTTATAACTTAAATTTCTTAGTAGAGTGCAAAAACAGCCAATATTTGTGGGGTTAGTAATAGTAGACTGAATGATAGAAGTGTTAGTATAAATGCTGGTTTATTCGGTTGAGTACGTCATAAACTTGTGCTTACATTAGGGCTTGGTGGAGAAAGGCTAATTGCAAGATAGCATAATCGGGTGTAAAAATATAAGCTTAATAGTGAAAACATGATTATAATAAATAGAAATAGAATCAAACCTTGGTTTATTAATTCAATAGAAGATTCAAGTTTATTAATAAAACCTGTTAAAGGTGGTAACCCTCCTAATGATAGTAGTGTTACAATGAGAAATAGGTGAGTTGTTTTGTTGTGTGTATTTGATGTAATTGAGTTGATTTTATATGCTTTTAATGCATGGAGGTTGAGAAATGTAGCGATTGTTAATAGGCAATAAATACACATTATTAGTCAAGTGATTGAAGGGTTAAATGGGGCAATGCTAACAATTCAACCCATGTGTGCAATGGAGGAGTAAGCTATGATTTTTCGATTTTGGGTCTGATTGAGACCTCCTCATCCTCCTACTATGACTGATAGTAATGCTGGGATGAGAATAAATAAACTATTTTGATTTTGAAGAATCTGAATAAGAAGAATTAATGGAGCTAGTTTTTGTCAAGTTGCTATAATTATACCCGTGGTTAAATTTAAACCTGCTATTACTTCTGTGAATCAAAAATGTATTGGGGCTATTCCTAATTTTATAATTAGGGCGGAAGCTATAATAATTGTAACTAATAGGGGTTGTTGTTGAGAAATTGCTCAGTTTCCATCGTTTCAAGCAGTTATGCAAGCAGCAATAAGAAGTGTGGCAGAGCCTGCACTTTGAACAATGAAGTATTTTGTAGCAGCTTCTACTGATCGTGGGTGATACGGACTAACTATTAATGGAATAATTGCAATTGTATTAATTTCTAAGCCAATCCAGGCTATAAATCAACTTGTGCTAGAAAATGTGATTATTGTACCAAGGCCTAAGGTTATTAATAATATTGATGAGATTAAAGGTGAAAGGGGTGACATACTAGTAAGAGATACAAATATATTATCATATTTGGGGTATGGGCCCAAAAGCTTAGTTTAGCTTATCTTACTTTAGAATGTGGTGTAATGGAAACACGGAGGGTTTTGGTCTCTCAAATTAAGGTTCGAATCCTTTCATACTAAGGAAGTAAGAGGGGTGTACACTCTGTGGCCACCCTATCAAGGTGGTACCTATTTTCGGACATACTTCCTGTTAATAATTGTTATATTGGGGTTCCTCCTCCAGCGAAAGAGATAGCTGCTGAAATTTGAAATATGAATATGGCAAGATTGAGAGGTAAAAAGTTTTTTCATATAAGATGTATTAGTTGATCGTATCGAAAGCGTGGATATGAGGCTCGAATTCATAGAAATAAGATAATAAGGGGGGTTGCTTTAATAAATAAATTTATGGTTGGGGTTAAATTGGTATTAGTATCAAGTGGTCCTAAGAATATAATAGCTGTTAGTGTGTTTATTAATAAAATATTGGAATATTCTGCTAAAAAGAAAAGAGCAAAAGGACCGCCGGCATATTCTACGTTAAACCCTGAAACTAGTTCGGATTCTCCCTCAGTTAAGTCAAAGGGGGTGCGATTAGTTTCTGCTAGTGTTGATACAAATCATATAGTTGCTAATGGTCAGCTGGATAGAAGGAATCAGGTGTTTTCTTGTGTGTAAATAAAGGCTTGTAATGAAAAACTTCCTGTTAGTGTAATAAGGCATAAAAGGATTAAACCCAGGCTCACTTCGTATGAAATAGTTTGGGCTACGGCCCGAAGAGCACCAATGAGGGCATATTTGGAGTTTGAGGCTCATCCTGATCCTAAAATGGTATATACTGAAAGACTTGAGATGGCTATAATAACAAGAAGGGTAAGATTTAAATTTGAGATGGCATATGGCATGGGGATAAATATTCATATTGATAAGGCTAAGGCGAGTGCTATGATTGGAGTTGTGATGAATAAGGTGTGAGAAGCAGTGGTTGGTCAAATTGGTTCTTTTAGGAATAGCTTAACACCATCTGCAATTGGTTGTAAAAGTCCTATAAAACCTACTACGTTGGGACCTTTTCGATGTTGTATATAGCTTAATGTTTTTCGTTCTACTATGGTGAGGAATGCCACTGCTAAAAGAGTTATTAAAATTAAGATTAGACATGATAAAAATGTAGTTAACATTGGTATTTGGAAGAGGATTTGCACCTCTGATGAAAGGGCTTAAACCTTATGCAATTACTGGGCTCTGCCATCCAAATAAATTAATTTTATTTTTTTATTTTGTTAGCTACTTTTTTTAAGTTGATTATATAAAATGGCTATAAGGCTTACATTAGTGAATTGGCCTTCGTTTCTCTGGTCCTTTCGTACTGAGGAAAAGTTATTCATAGATAGAAACTGACCTGGATTACTCCGGTCTGAACTCAGATCACGTGGGGCTTTAATCGTTGAACAAACGAACCTTTAATAGCTTTTGCGCCATTGGGGTGCCCCGATCCAACATCGAGGTCGTAAACCCTTTCGTTGATTCGGGCTCTTGGAAAGGATTGCGCTGTTATCCCTGGGGTAACTTGTTTCGTTAATCAGCAATTATTGCTGGGTCTAATAACATTAGTTTTACTAATTTATTGAGTTGTCACTCTATGTTTAATGAGCTGTGCTTATATTGTCGTGGATATTACTTTTGTTCCGTGGTTGCCCCAACCTAAAACTGTATGTCGGGAGGATTTATTCGACATAAATGTTTGGAAGCTCCACAGGGTCTTCTCGTCTTATGTATTTATACCCGCCTTTGCACGGGTAGGTCAATTTCATTGATTTGGGTAAGGAGACAGTAATGCCCTCGTGTGACCTTTCATTCTAGTCTTAATTTACAAGACAAATGATTACGCTACTTTTACACGGTCAAAGTACCGCGGCCATTGAAGTTTTTCATTGGGCAGGTTTTACCTCTTAGGTTTAAAATTTCAAGAGGCGATGTTTTTGGTAAACAGGCGGGGCATTTATTTGCCGAGTTCCTTCTCACCCTTTAAATCTTCTTTTGTATGCTCCAGTGTTGGGTTAACGGTTGTTATGGTTTGTTTTTCTGGTGTGTTGTGTAAGGGAGGGTTCCTTTTGTATTAAGGACCGTTAATTTCCAGTGGGTAGTCCGATCTGGGATATACTTGCATAAAAGAGTGGTACAATCACAAATTACTAATCTTAGCATTATATTTCCTAAAATATAGGTTTACTTAATAGATAATAATAGGATCTTGGTGTATTGTGGTATTTGTTGATGAAATAAACTTAAGCTGTAACGCTTTTCTTTTTGAAGGCTGCTTTTAGGCCTACAGAAGTTTATTTTTAGTAGATTTATCTAATAAATAGAGTTGTATTTCTGTTCACTAGGGCTGTACCCCTAGTGAATAAAACTTAAGACATAGGAGAGTAGATGGTTGCTATTAATATTTAGCTAGTGTTGCTGGTCTATGAATTAAGATCAAGCTTAAACTTGTTTATTAAGTAACCAGCTATCACTAGGCTCGGTAGGCTTTTCACCTCTACCCAGGGCTTTTTCCAATCTTTTGCCACAGATACGGATTAACTCTTAATGTAATCCCAGGGTAGCTCGTCTAGTTTCGGGGGTGCGGCGGTAAATTCGGGTTTGCTTGCTAAGCCATGATGCAAAAGGTACAAGATTTTATCTTTGCTTTATTTTACTTGATTGATTTATTTCATGTCTTTTTCATTTTTCCCTTGCGGTACTATAAAATTGTGTAATTTTCTATCACCTATACTAAAATGGGGACAATGGTTTGTTATGTAGTATATGTTAGTGTTTGATAATCGTGAATTATTTGTGGGATTAGTGTGAGTTTTATCAGTATCAGAAGATCTTGAATTGCACAAGAATATTTTCGGTGTAAGTGAAATGCTTAGCTTTTAAGCTATCTTCTGTTTCTAAGCACACCTTCCGGTACGCTTACCATGTTACGACTTTTCTCCAATGGGGGAATGAGGAAGGAGAGTGACGGGCGGTATGTACGCACCCTAGAAGCCGGCTTCAATGAGACAGGGTGATTTTCATTTACTGCTAAATCCACCTTCAAAATTTTTTCATTAAATAATTCGTTTTCTTTGTGATAAAGAGTGTAGCCCATTTCTTCCCACTTCGTGGGCTGCACCTCGACCTGACGTATTTGCATAGTAGCTTTTTTGCCTACGGTGATTCTTTTATGAGGTTGGCTGGTGACGGCGGTATATAGACTGGTGACTAGAAGTGGTTGGGTATAGCGTGGGTTATCGGTTTAAAGAACAGGCTCCTCTAGGTGGGTTTAGGGTGTCATCAAGTTCTTTGGGTTTTAAACAAGTTGTTCGTAATACCCTGGCGACGGTTGTTTATTAACAGCAGGCATAACGGGGTATCTAATCCCGGTTTGTGGCTTTGCTTTCGTGATGTCAAATAGAGTTTATTATTATAGATTCTTTCGATAATGAAATATTTAAGCGTGTCTATTCAACTAGTAGGCATAATGGCTTCTATAGTGATGGAACATATTTTTAATCACGCTTTGCGCCGTAAATATCAACTTGAGCCCCTCGTGTAACCGCGGTGGCTGGCACGAGGTTTACCGGCTCTGAGATACATAACTTAGTCGGACTTTTGTCCATTGCTTAAAGTTTATCACTGCTGGATACCCTTGAGGGTGTGGGTGGCTAGGCGTTGTGGGCTAGTAATGTGAGCCTAATGCCAGCTCTTTTTCTATTGCGATAGTTAAAGGGGGTCCTCACGGGGGTGCGGATACTTGCATGTGTAATTTTGTAAATAGATGATATTAAGGCTAGAACTAATCCTTTATGTTAAAGGGCCCATTAGACCATCTAAGCATCTTCAGTGCTTTGCTTTAAATTTAAGCTATTTTAACTTATTCAAAGAATAATTTAATTTAAAAATACTAGCTTTGGGGGCTAGTAATAGAGATTCTAATTCTCTTTCTTTGATGTTTGATTGAGGGGGTTGATGTTAAAGGGCGGTCATTTGTTTGGACCATCATACTAGCATCTTCGAGCTTTGCTTTAAACTTAAGCTACTTTAACTTATGGTAATAATTAAAAAATACTGTTGTTGGGGGGCTAGAATAGAGATTTTAATTCTCTTTCTTTGATGTTTGATTGAGGGGGTTGATGTTAAAGGGCGGTCATTTGTTTGGACCATCATACTAGCATCTTCGAGCTTTGCTTTAAACTTAAGCTACTTTAACTTATGGTAATAATTTAATTAATGATCTTAGATGATATTTTTATTTTCTGTTTTTCTTTTTCTTCTTCCTCTTCCTCGGGTTTGTGAGCTAGAATAGGGTTTTCTAGGAGACCTAGTAATGGAAAAATAACAATAAAAATTGCAAAGTATACTGTGGAGGCGATTTGTGTTATTAAGATGAATGGGTATTCTGCCGGTTCACCTCCTAATCATGTTAGTATAGTCAAATTGGCAATTATAGTTCAAAAAATTAACTGGGTAAAGGGTCGAAATTGAGCACCACGTTGGTGTGAAGTGTGTAGAAATGGGATAAAAAAGAGAATAAGAATAGATATGGCCAGAGCTATAACTCCTCCAAGTTTATTTGGGATTGATCGTAGGATAGCGTATGCGAATAGGAAATATCACTCTGGTTTGATATGAGTGGGGGTGCTTAGGGGGTTAGCGTAAATAAAATTATCAGGTTCACCTAGGATGTTTGGTGCTTGTAAGGCAATGATTAACAGAGCTGTTAATAAAATAATAAACCCTAAAGCATCTTTGATTACGAAATAAGGGTGAAATTGAACTTTATCTAAATTGGAGTTAATTCCTAACGGATTATTTGAGCCTGTTTGGTGGAGAAAAATTAAGTGAATTATAGTGACAGCTATTAAAATGAATGGAAGAATAAAATGAAAGGTAAAGAATCGAGTTAGGGTTGCATTTGATACTGAAAATCCCCCTCATAGTCATAAGACAATGTTATCTCCGATATATGGAACAGCGGAGATTAAATTTGTAATTACAGTAGCTCCTCAAAATGATATTTGACCTCATGGTAGAACGTAGCCTACAAAGGCTGTTGCAGCTGTTAATACAAATAAGATTACTCCAACATTTCAAGTTTCTTTGTTTAGGTAAGAGCCGTAGTATAATCCTCGTCCGATATGGGCATAAATACATATAAAGAAGAATGAGGCGCCGTTGGCATGTAAGTTTCGTATTAATCAACCACTATTCACGTCTCGGCAGATGTGTATGATGGAGGAAAAGGCTATTTCGGTGTTAGCAGTGTAATGTATAGCTAAAATTAGTCCTGTAACAACTTGAATAATTAAGCATAATCCTAGTAGGGAGCCAAAGTTTCATCAAGCAGAAATATTAGCGGGGGATGGTAGATCTACTAGTATTGTATTAATTGGTGATAGTAATGGATGAGTTTTTCGAATAATATTTGATTGGTGGGTCAT